TGCAGGGTAATTTATCTGATTGGCTAGTCAAGCATGAGCTAGTTCATAGATCTTTGGGCTTCGATTACCAAGGAATAGAGACTTTACAAATAAAAACTGAGGATTGGGACTCCATTGCTGTCATTTCATATGTATATGGTTACAATTATTTACGCTCCCAGTGCGCCTATGATATAGCACCAGGTGGATTTTTAGCTAGTGTGTATCATCTTACAAGAATAGGGTATGGTATAGATAAACCTGAAGAGGTATGCATAAAAGTCTTTGTCCCAAGGAATAATCCTAGAATACCGTCTGTTTTCTGGGTTTGGAAAAGTGCAGATTTTCAAGAACGGGAATCATATGATATGTTGGGAATCTCTTATAATAATCATCCACGCCTTAAACGTATCTTGATGCCTGAAAGTTGGATAGGCTGGCCCCTACGTAAGGACTATATTACTCCAAATTTCTATGAAATACAAGATGCTCATTGAATGACAAGAAACTAATGTTAATGTATACGATAATGACACGACTCCAGAATTCATTTAAGGAATATTTTAACGTCCTGTTTCATCTGAAACAGAGTAACTGCACTCTAATTCGTATTCTGGATGGGTTAAAAGCTAAAAAAGATGCTTCATTGATATTCCCCAATTTGAAAGATATACATTTTGTATGAGCAAAAACAATAGAATAGGATGAATCAAAAGAGTTCTGTACCATGTAACATGAACTTTGTACCGCGCACATTACTTAGAGGAATTTCAGGAAGTAAAAAAAAAGTTAAATAAAGTATAAGTAGGTAAGTAGGAGTCAAAAATAGAATAAATATAAAATAAAATACGAAAACAAAATTCAGAAATGCAAAAGGATCAGATTTTATTTGTACTGTGTTTGAAATACATTCTGTTTATTTCTATCCTTCAACTCCTTTAGACTTTTAAGTTTTTTAACCAATAACCAATCCTTTAACTTATTAATTTTAGATATATATGTTAGATATATATGAAGGCTTAACATTTGGGTGAGAGAAAGCACGGTATGAACAAACAAAAAATAAAAGAAAGCATAATCCCATTTTGTTCTTTACCATATATATTTTATCTATCTCAAAAATGGAGGTCTATATCCATACACTATCCATATACCCTATTATACCTAGATGATATAGAATTTAGGTATACATATATATAATGCTTGAGGCTATTAATGAATATATATCCCATTAATTTGTATGACTAATTATTTGATACATTATTTACGTGTCAGGAACCAGATTTGAACTGGTGACACGAGGATTTTCAGTCCTCTGCTCTACCAACTGAGCTATCCCGACCTTTTCTCGCGCATTATCCTAGTAGAGCACTTTATCTATGTCAATTAAAGGGACTAAAAAATTAAGAAAGTATTAAAAAATCTTACCCAGCTCCTGAATTTCTTAGATTAAAAAAAGATAAGATAAAAAGTAGTTAGGAAGTATAGTTAAGTTAGTACTTAAAATGGACTTTTATTGGGGATAGAGGGACTTGAACCCTCACGACTTATAAAGTCGACGGATTTTCCTTTTACTATAAATTTCATTGTTGTCGGTATTGACACGTAGAATGGGACTCTCTCTTTATTCTCGTCCGAATAATCAGTTTTTAAAAAGATCTATACAGACTCTGGAATGAATAAGAATAATTTGATCACTGAATATTCGATTATTCCTTAAACTTTGATTGGAATATGGAATAGATTTACAATAACTCTTAAATTTTTCATATATATATATTATAATGGATTCGGGCCGCGATTAATCAATCGTTTACTATGTCAGTATGTATATATACGTATATAGGGCGGGCATCCTCTCCGTAATTTTGATAGAAGGATTCCGGCTACCAGTGCAACGTAATCAACTTCATTCGTTAGAACAGCTTCCATTGAGTCTCTGCACCTATCTTTTTTTATTGTAGTTTTATATTATAAAAACTATAAATTAAACCCTTTTTCTCAAAATCAAAGATTTGGCTCAGGATTGCCCATTTTTAATTCCGGGGTTTCTCTGAATTTGGAAGTTATCACTTAGCAGGTTTCCATACCAAGGCTCAATTTAATCAAGTCCGTAGCGTCTACCGATTTCGCCATATCCCCTTTTGCGACAGGATCCAGTTGTAATTCTATTCAATTCTTTTATTTATTTTATTTATCTTGGAATCAAATCATTGCGTTGAATTTATTAGATAATGATTCTTATATCTAAAAGTGTATGCCACTATTTTTTTTGCCATTCTCTATCATTTCCATTGTATTGAATGAACCCTATTTGTTCCAATCGGACATGATTCTATCATTGATGTGCCTCCAATTCAATATGAATAGATATATCCCACCTCTATAATCTCTCCTCCCTTCATTTTGACTTTAAAAGCGCAATTTGTAATACTGGAAGGATCGATACTCATTACTTATTTTTTTTCGCCCTATCTTATCTGAATGCCAACAAAAGAATATCTTAATTATAATTTTAATTGTATCTTTATAATAATAATATCTTTATTCTTATCTTAGAATGGATTCACTATCATTATATTATATAATATAATGAATTATCTAATTTATTTAGAGATAATTAATAATTACTTAGCATAATTTGGTATAACTGTTCTTAAGAAATAATTAGACTTTTCTAAAATATAATATCAAATTCAATTTGATATTATATTCTTAATCAAGTAATAATTATGGAAATATAATGTATTTTTAAGTATTATTATTAAGTAATTATTAATACTATGAATTAAAATTTTAAAAATAATAAATAAATAATAAATATTAATTAAAATAAATTAATAGCTAATATATTAAATCTGGTAGTTTCCGGACTCCCTATTCACTATTTCTATTTCTGCTATGTGAGCCCGCTTAGCTCAGAGGTTAGAGCATCGCATTTGTAATGCGATGGTCATCGGTTCGATTCCGATAGCCGGCTTTTATCTATCTATATTTTTCATGATTGATAATATCTTCTCCCCCCTTTCTTCAAATATCGGTCGCTGATCTATTATGTCGTGTTAACTTGCAACTATGAATAAAAAATAGATTGGAATGGAGCAATTAGATCTATACAGAACAAATCATAAAACAGAGACTTAACTTCCTTACTATCATATACAAAAAATATAGATATTGATACAATGCATTTCATTCTATTTTCATTCTACTTTAGTATTGTATACTTCAGTAGATTTAGCCTTGCTTTGTTTATCCTTTAGTTCAGTCTTAATTTAGATTTTTCTTTAAATTTTTCAATAAAAAAAGGAGTTTTATGTCTCGTTACCGAGGGCCTCGTTTCAAAAAAATACGCCGTCTGGGGGCTTTACCCGGATTAACTAGTAAAAGGCCTAGATCTGGAAGTGATCTTAAAAACCAATTGCGTTCTGGGAAAAAATCGCAATATCGTATTCGTCTAGAAGAAAAACAGAAATTGCGTTTTCATTATGGTCTAACAGAACGACAATTACTTAGATATGTGCATATCGCTGGAAAAGTCAAAGGGTCAACAGGTCAGGTTTTACTACAGCTACTTGAGATGCGTTTGGATAACATCCTTTTTCGATTAGGTATGGCTTCAACCATTCCTGGAGCCAGACAATTAGTTAACCATAGACATATTTTAGTTAATGGTCGTCTAGTAGATATACCAAGTTACCGTTGCAAACCCCGAGATATTATTACTACGAAGGATAAACAAAGATCGAAATCTCTGATTCAAAATTATATTGCTTCATCGCTCCGGGAGGAATTGCCAAAACATTTGACTATTGACTTATTCCAATATGAAGGATTAGTAAATCAAATAATAGATAGTAAGTGGATTGGTTTGAAAATAAATGAGTTGTTAGTCGTAGAATATTATTCCCGTCAGACTTGAACCTAATGAAAATAACAAGAAAGGTTCAGACAATTTGACTTTATACCATACCCTTTTTTTGTCGAAGGAAATAGATTTAAGAGCCTTGATCCACATTTTTTTTTCTTATTCACGTATTACAAATGGATCGGCAGTAGGATTTTTTTTTTTTTTGCTTTTCCCATATTTCTATTTTACGTACCACAGTAATGTAATTAGGAATAGAGAATCTCTATCAAATCAAATAAAGTTCTTACTTACTGTTGGAATGATGCTATCAATTGTTATTTGAATTTGATACATTGTGATCGGTAACGTTGGTGACTCGATAGAAACGGAAAGAGAGGGATTCGAACCCTCGGTAAACAAAAGCCTACATAGCAGTTCCAATGCTACGCCTTGAACCACTCGGCCATCTCTCCTACATAATCATAATCTTATTATTGACCAGAAACCGAGTGAAGTGAATAGCGAGTCATTCATATTATTTATTCCAGTACGGGTAGGACCCATTACTGGTTACATAGGAATAAAAGATTCCTTTCAAATTTCATATTTCTCAACACCAATTTACTTAATAGATTTTTATATTTTAATTGTATAACGCATACGCATTATGCAAACAAAAGAGTATGGTTACTCTCCTCTATTTTATCATGGAATTATAATTCCATTCTTTATTTTTCCTCTTTTGATTATAACCAAATCAAAACTTTTCGAGTTACCAGAATCTATAGTAAAATAAAGTCCTTGGTTAGTCAACTTAGAGAAAATCGTAATAGTTCCGTTTATCAGTATACTACTTAAATTTGTAGGAAATCCAATCTCATTCAAATATTTCATATCTCATCCCCCCTTGGGCACAATTTGAGCGGAATATCCACATCTTTTTTTAGAATTAGTCTATTTTTATGATATTTCGTACTACTTTCGGATAATTTTCCTTTGGGAAAATGAGAAGAATTATAGAATGGATTGTTAATTATGCCTAGATCCCGGATAAATGGAAATTTTATTGATAAGACTTCTTCAATTGTAGCCAATATCTTATTACGAATAATTCCGACAACTTCAGGGGAAAAAAAGGCATTTACCTATTACAGAGATGGTGCGATTTGATTTTTTTTCTTGCTTTTTAGACCTTAATCTGAGAGAGAAGCGTGGTTCGCGATAGAAAGAAACAAATTGGTTTTAAACCAACGCTTGGTGAAGGTGAAGTTTAAAGATAGAACAATTCCTTCTGTCGTGTATCCTCGATTGATACGGCTTCAGATGCTTTAATTATCGATTTTAGTATTGAGCGAAAGGTTACACCTATAGGTTCTGGATTGCGGGTCAATACTACGCCACTAGTACCAATGGGCGGCATAGAGGAAGAAGCACTACTCTACGGAATCAACAACACGAAAACTTTGTTATATTATAAATTACCCCTTCTCGGTATTGGGACTAATAAGAATGAATGGTTGGGACAACAAACATCCATCTCGTTTGTACTTTGGATACCCATATAACCATCAAAGATTGTTGAAGTGACTGATTCCTGGAAATAGAAGGCGTTGTGAACAAAGAAATTGTTGGAGTGACTATTTCCATCTAGCACTAATACAATTGGTGTTAAGAAAAGACCTCTTTCGGGAAGGCTGGCTAGAAATTTCTTGTAAAAATACTAGCCCCCATCAGTTCATAATGAGAATAGTGAAATCTTGATTTCAGAGATTATGTCCCTTAGTACTATGCACAGAGGGGAGGAGCCGTATGAGATAAAAATCTCATGTACGGTTCTGGAACGGAGATTCTTTGAATAGAATGAACGGCCGTAACGGATGTCGGCTCAATCCGAAGGAAATTATGCGGAAGCTTTACAGAATTATTATGAAGCTACGCGACCAGAAATTGATCCCTATGATCGAAGTTATATACTCTATAATATAGGCCTTATACACACAAGCAACGGAGAGCATACGAAGGCTTTGGAATATTATTTCCGGGCACTAGAACGAAACCCATTCTTACCACAAGCTTTTAATAATATGGCCGTGATCTGTCATTACGTGCGACTATCTCCATTATAGAAAAAAGATAAAGGCTAGTAAATACTATAGTAAATACTAGAATAAAATAGGCTTTCTACATATGTATCGTCCAAAGCAACGATTTTTATCAGCTGTAGCAAGGAAAAATACTTCAAATATAAATAAATAAGTACGCCTATATACTCTATGGATAAAGGATCGAATTGATAGAGAAAGCACCGTAAAGATCAATTAGCAAGTTATTAGGTCGATACAGTTAAGAACTGCTTACTTATGTCATAGTCATAATATGAGATATAAAGTTAGGAATCTACTTATGTAATAGAGTCGATCTACAAAGGTATTGAGCAGCGGTGTAGCATCAGATCCCAAAGATAGTAAGTTCTTTTTTCTTACGGAGGAAAGTCTTTTTCAAAAATTCTATATGAATTTCATATATGAGATGAAACCGAGATAGTTACCTTTCAGAAAATCCTTAACGATATAGGGGGAGTTAATTCTTATGAAGGTAGGAGAAAAGATAAAACTGATTATTGATCAAAATTAGAGTTTGAAACTTATGTAATTAACTTAACTTCGTCTGGTTAACCCAAGAAAACTGGGATAGGTTTATGAAAAACCTAAATTCAGTTAGCATAGGGTAGATTAAAAAGATGGGACACAAAAAGAGTCGATTGCTGAGCCGTATGAGGCAGGAAACTCTCAAGTACGGTTCTAAGGGAAGGAATTTAACCACCTATTCCGACCGGGGAGAACAGGCCATTCTACAGGGTGATTCTGAAATTGCGGAGGCTTGGTTCGATCAAGCTGCTGAGTATTGGAAACAAGCTATAGCGCTTACTCCGGGTAATTATATTGAAGCACATAATTGGTTGAAGATCACGAGGCGTTTCGAATTCGAATAAAAGCACTTTCTTTATTCATTTTTTAATTTATTAAAATGGTGATTGGATCCATCAATCAACTAAAATAGATAGTTACTATGAGAAGATCCAATCAAGAATTTCATTATATCTCTTCCTCCTAAAAAATTCTATTTTTATAGTATCCCATAAGGATAAATGATAGGGATACAGCAGTATCAAATCGTATAGGATATAGCTAATAAATAAATAAAGTATGCCCCCGAATTACTAAATATGGATATCGCATAAGAAGATGTTTCATAGAAGTATATTGATATGGGCACTTTTACATTCAGATATAAATACACTAGCAAAAAAAAAACAGTTTCTTCGTCATGCCAGGAAAAGCAAAAGGTATTTGATAATAAAAAGGGTCCGTTGGGCACCTAATCGTTATGTCATAATAGATCCGAACACTTGCCCCGGATCAACTTCGATATCATAATTGCTCTAGTGAATAACTAAATAAAATAGATGGATGAGAGATGGGGGACCGATGATAAAAAAAAAATATCCATCTTTCAGAGGTTTCACTAAAAACTTGACTGTTGGCAGGTCTCTTTGTATGTGTTGTCCGGAAAGAGGAGGACTTAATGATTATTCGTTCGCCGGAACCAGAAGTGAAAATTGTTGTAGATAGGGATCCCGTAAAAACGTCTTTTGAGGAATGGGCCAGACC